GAACTAATACCCTGTTTTGGTATTTCGATTGAAATACCCATAAATGGTATTTTACGTAGAAATAGTATTCTTGCTTATTTTGATGATCCACGATACAGAAGAAGCAGTTCCGGAATTACTAAATATGGGACCATAGAGGTGGATTCAATCATAAAAAAAGAAGATTTGATTGAGTATCGAGGAGCAAAAGAATTTAGTCCGAAATACCAAACGAAAGTAGATCAGTTTTTTTTCATTCTCGAAGAAGTGCATATCTTACCGGGATCCTCATTAATAATGGTCCGGAACAATAGTATCATTGGAGTAGATACACGACTCGCTTTAAATATAAATACAAGAAGCCGAGTAGGCGGATTAGTCCGAGTGGAGAGAAAAAAAAAATATATTGAACTTAAAATCTTTTCTGGAGATATTCATTTTCCTGGAGAGACAGATAAGATATCCAGGCACAGCGGCATTTTTATACCACCAGAAACAGAAAAAAAAAATTCTAAAGAATCAAAAAAATGGAAAAATTGGATCTATGTTCAACGGATCACACCTACCAAGAAAAAGTATTTTGTTTCGGTTCGACCCGTAGTCACATATGAAATATCCGATGGGATAAATTTAGCAACACTTTTCCCTCGGGATATCTTGCAGGAAAAGGATAATGTCCAACTTAGAGTTGTCAATTATATCCTTTATGGAAATGGCAAGTCAATTCGAGGAATTTATCACACAAGTATTCAATTAGTTCGGACTTGCTTAGTATTGAATTGGGACCAAGAACAAAACGGTTCTATAGAAGAGGTTCATGCTTCCTTTGTTGAGGTAAGGGCAAATGATCTAATTCGCGATTTCATAAGAATTGAGTTAGTCAAGTCCACTATTTCGTATACCGGAAAAAGGTATGATAGGGCAAGTTCCGGATTGATTCCCAATAATGGATTAGATCGCACCAATATCAATCCCTTTTATTCCAGGGCGAAGATTCAATCACTTAGCCAACATCAAGGAACTATTGGTACGTTGTTGAATCGAAATAAGGAATGCCAATCTTTGATAATTTTGTCATCATCCAATTGTTCTCGAATTGGTCCATTCAATAGTTCGAAATATAACAATGTGACAAAAGAATCGGATCCCCTAAATCCAATTAGGGATTCTTTAGGTCTCTTAGGCGCTATTGTACCTAAAATAGCGAATTTTTATTCATCTTACCATTTAATAACTCATAATCAGATCGTGTTAAAGAAATATTTGCTACTTGACAATTTGAAACAGATTTTCCAAGTACTTCAAGTACTTAAATACTGTTTAATAGATGAAAATAGGGGGATTTATAATCCCGATCCATGCAGTAACATCATTTTGAACCCATTCCATTTGAATTGGTGCTTTCTCCATCATGATTATTGTGAAGAGACATCGACCAAAATTAGCCTTGGACAATTTATTTGTGAAAATGTATGTCTATTTAAATACGAACCACACGTAAAAAAATCTGGTCAAATTTTAATTGTTAATGTCGACTCTTTAGTTATAAGATCAGCTAAGCCTTATTTGGCTACTCCTGGAGCAACTGTTCATGGTCATTATGGGAAAATCCTTTACGAAGGAGATACATTAGTTACATTTATATATGAAAAATCGAGATCTGGTGACATAACGCAAGGTCTTCCAAAAGTAGAACAAATCTTAGAAGTGCGTTCGATTGATTCAATATCGATGAACCTCGAAAGGAGAGTTGAAGGTTGGAACGAACGTATACCAAGAATTCTTGAGATCCCCTGGGGGTTTTTGATTGGAGCTGAGCTAACCATAGCCCAAAGTTGTATCTCTTTGGTTAATAAGATCCAAAAGGTTTATCGATCCCAGGGGGTACAGATCCATAATAGACATATAGAGATTATTGTACGTCAAGTAACATCAAAAGTGTTGGTTTCAGAAGATGGAATGTCTAATGTTTTTTCGCCTGGAGAATTAATCGGATTGTTGCGAGCGGAACGAGCAGGGCGTGCTTTGGACGAATCGATCTGTTATCGGGCAATCTTATTGGGAATAACAAGAGCGTCTCTGAATACTCAAAGTTTCATATCCGAAGCAAGTTTTCAAGAAACCGCTCGAGTTTTAGCAAAAGCTGCTCTACGAGGTCGTATTGATTGGTTGAAAGGCCTGAAAGAGAACGTTGTTCTGGGGGGGATTATACCTGTTGGTACCGGATTCCAAAAATTTGTGCACCGTTCAAGGCAAGACAAAAACATTTATTTGGAAATCAAAAGAAAAAATCTATTCGAGTTGGAAATGAGAGATATTTTGTTACACCATAGAGAATTATTTTGTTCTTGCGCGACAAACAATTTCCATGAGACAAATTTACATGAGACATCAGAACAATCATTTATGCGATTTAATGATTCCTAAGAGCGGATTCATTTTAACTTTAACTATCTTTTAACTATACTGGTCTGATTATTGATTTGGTAATAAATAAAATAAGTAATTAAAAAAATTTATGGTTTGTGCCGTGTATCGATGGTCAATCCCCGGTAGAAGGTTCCATCGGAACAATTATTTATTTCAAGGTACCTCGTCTCTTTGTTAATAATAAGAAAAAGAAAAAACAAAAAGGAAGTGGGGGAAAAAATGACAAGAAGATATTGGAATATCAATTTGGAAGAGATGATGGAAGCAGGAGTTCATTTTGGTCATGGTACTAAGAAATGGAATCCTAGAATGGCCCCTTACATCTCTGCAAAGCGTAAAGGTATTCATATTACAAATCTCGCTAGAACTGCTCGTTTTTTATCAGAAGCCTGTGATTTAGTTTTTGATGCATCAAGTAGGGGAAAAAGCTTCTTAATCGTCGGTACCAAAAATAAAGCATCGGATTCAGTAGCATCAGCTGCAATAAGGGCTCGGTCTCATTTTATTAATCAAAAATGGCTCGGTGGTACGTTAACGAATTGGTCCACTACAGAAACGAGACTTTATAAGTTCAGGGACTTAAGAGCAGAAGAAAAGATGGGGAAACTCAACCGTCTCCCCAAAAGAGATGCAGCAATGTTGAAGAGAAAATTATCTACCTTGCAAACATATCTCGGTGGGATCCAATATATGACGGGATTGCCTGATATTGTGATCATCGTTGATCAGCAAGAAGAATATACGGCTCTTCGAGAATGTGCCATTTTGGGGATTCCGACGATTTGTTTAATCGATACAAATTGTGATCCAGATCTTGCAGATATTTCGATTCCGGCCAACGATGACGCTATAGCTTCAATTCGATTGATTCTTAACAAATTAGTATCCTCAATTTGTGAGGGTCGTTCTAGCTATATAAGAAATCGTTGATTATGATTAAGATTAAGAATAATAAGATTAGTTAATGTTAACTATTGGGCAACTCCATAGATTTATTGGATCGGTTACTTTTTTTTTTGAATTTTTTAAAATAGATAAAAAAAAAGAACTGGGGATATTGATATATATTATGATGTTATGTGATTTCTTGGTATCCTAAATATATGATTAATGATTCAAGTTGGTGAGTTGAGAAAGAAATGGTTGAATCAAACTAATTCCTTTTTTGAAGTTCAATTTCTATCAGAGGACAATATGAATGTTATACCATGTTACATTAAAACACTCAAGGGGTTATACGATATATCGGGTGTAGAAGTAGGCCAACATTTCTATTGGCAAATAGGAGGTTTACAAATCCATGCCCAAGTACTTATCACTTCTTGGGTCGTAATTGCTATCTTGTTAGGTTCAGTCATCATAGCTGTTCGGAATCCACAAACCATTCCGACCGACGGTCAGAATTTCTTTGAATATGTCCTTGAATTTATTCGAGACTTGAGCAAAACCCAGATTGGAGAAGAATATGGACCTTGGGTTCCCTTTATTGGAACTATGTTCCTATTTATTTTTGTTTCTAATTGGTCAGGTGCTCTTTTACCTTGGAAAATCATACAGTTACCTCATGGGGAGTTAGCTGCGCCCACGAATGATATAAATACTACTGTTGCTTTAGCTTTACCCACGTCAGTGGCATATTTTTATGCGGGTCTTACCAAAAAAGGATTGGGTTATTTCGAGAAATACATCAAACCAACTCCAATACTTTTACCAATTAACATCCTAGAAGATTTCACAAAACCTTTATCTCTTAGTTTTCGACTATTCGGGAATATATTGGCTGATGAATTAGTAGTTGTTGTTCTTGTTTCTTTAGTCCCTTCAGTAGTTCCTATACCTGTCATGTTTCTTGGATTATTTACAAGTGGTATTCAAGCTCTTATTTTTGCAACGTTAGCCGCGGCTTATATAGGCGAATCCATGGAGGGTCATCATTGACTAGTTTTCGAAATAGTCTTTTTTTTTAGCTTATCCCAATTCATGCATGGTTCAAGATAATCTGCTTGGTTGGAGAACATAATAGATATAAATACGTATGAATATATGACCTAAAGTCGTAGGAGAGAAGATGAACGATATTACGGAATTGTAAAAAAAAAATATATATATATATATGTATTGATATACATATTGATATCGTTATATTGATATATTGATATCGTTGATATTGATCATATTGATATCCATTGCATATATTGATGATTGCATATATTGATTTGATTGCAGTTTACTGCATTTAGATTAGATGGATTACAAGATAAGTCAAGTCCTTTCTTCTGTTTCATTTGTGATTGTGGATTGGATGAAAAAACAGATGAACTCAAGGATATAGAAGAGTAAAGAACGAAGGATTGAATGAAAGAATGGTTGGAAAGAAAGAAATGCAATAACTAGAACCGTATGTATATGGATTTACAAAAACTTCATTATGGGTAGAAACTAAAAACGAGATATCGAAGTAGTTCTGACGAGTCAGTAATATTATCATTAGTTTTTAGTTACTTCGACCCAATAGATCTTAATGATCAAACTTAATGATAAAATTAAGTAATAATTCATTGGTTGATTGTATCATTAACCATTTCTTTTTC